CCAGAGCTGTATGCATTATATGGACAGAAAGCAAACGGCCGGGATCATTTAATACAACAGTATGAACACGATACCAAGGCAAACCCATGAAAGTACCCCTTATATCAACAAAAAATAGACACTATGTAACTTTATTGCACTGGAAAAAACTATACTATGGACCCTCCCCTTTCAGTAGATTATCTCGGGTAAAGGATTAATATTTGTTCTAGTTTTTTAGTAATAATGGAACAATTCTATTCGTAGGAACAAAAAGAAGCAGATCTATTCTATACCCGATAAGTAACAATACGCAATGGTGGTAGGGGGTTGACCCTATTTTATATGAGTGTTTATATCAGTGAATGCAGACATATTCATTTATCACCCCAAAGACCTATTCGTAAGAACTTTACATTATTCATTTTGTCTTCCTTTTTTATTTATGATTTATAAATACAATATGATAAAAACAAATCATTTTTAACACAATAAACCCATTCTTACGTTTCCATACCAAAGTGAGATATACGACTTCTTTTTTTCTCCATTTAATGCCCATTGGTGTTCCAAAAGTACCCTTTCGAAGTCCTGGAGAGGAAGATGCATCTTGGGTTGATATATAGTGCGACTTGTCAGATATATTGGGTCATATGGGATTTCCCCGTTCTCTCCCCCGATCGAGATATCCTCTCTTTCACCCCAAAAAAAATGGATTGAATCATCAAAAATTTGGAGCGTGAAGTGTAATGAAGTGCAATTAGATCTATTTTTTGATCTTTTTTTGGGGGGTATCCAGATTACTATTCTAAATTTAGAATAATTTATGGTTGGCTTGGTTGGACCAATAAAATGAAGCACCCAGGCTCTGTTTAGAAAAAAACCAATTGGTAATATATCTACGATTACTACTTCTATCATGTCATATATTTGACAGAAAACATGAAATAAGAAATTAAGAAAAAAAGGAAGTCGTAGCAAAAAGACATGGTATTGCAGTATTTGTCCTATATGTGCAAATAAAAATCGGGCAGATCTTTACTCAGAGTAGAAAAGAAACCTAAAAGAATTGAAAAAGAATTGAAGAAGCCCATTCAGAAACAAGAAAATTACATTGCGATTTGGGTTCGATCTCGATGAAAACAATACATCAATGAGAAGTTAGTTCAATAAGTTTAGTACATTTTTTTTTTTTTTTTTATTTTTATTTCTTATATTCTAATAGAATATAGATTAATATAGAATATAGATGATAAAGGGGTCAAAAAGCAGTCTTTCTTGAAAAATGTAAGAAAAAGACCTTTCGTTAGAAGTTTGAAAAAATCCATTATGAAAAAGAAAAGAGGGTTGAAATCGACACATTGATTCCTTTTTGTTTGCGATTTTTGGAGAACCGTATGCATCAAAAGATGCATGTACGGCTCTTAAGGGATAAAATTTGATCCTAATCAATCGACTTTATCGAGAAAGACTACTTTTTTTAGGCCAAGAGGTTGATAGTGAAATATCGAATCAACTTATTGGCCTTATGGTATATCTCAGTATGGAGGACGATAACAAAGATTTATATCTGTTTATAAATTCTCCGGGCGGATGGGTAATACCCGGAATAGCTATTTATGATACTATGCAATTTGTACAACCAGATGTACAGACAGTATGCATGGGATTAGCCGCTTCAATGGGATCTTTTATTTTGGCAGGAGGAGAAATTACCAAACGTCTAGCATTCCCTCACGCTTGGCGCCAATGATTCTTTTATTTGAGAAAAAAAGAAGACTATGCCTTCACCATATGAATATTTAGTAATAATAGCATGGCACTTTGAGTTCGATATGCAAATTTTTGTTTTCAAAACCATTCGATTATGTATCGAAAGAGTAGTATGAAAGAGGGGGTATTTACGATTTTATCTGATCTATCAGGAGCCTATTTCAGTGTTCAGTGTCACAAACTTTTTAGTTTTAAGTTTTCACACCGGAAAGCTTTTAACAATATTTATGTTATGAAAGAATATGAAAAAAAACAATATTTTTTTTAAACTATTTTGAAAAAAAAAAAAAAGAAACTTTTGGATTGCTGAATAAGAGACGAGACGAAATAATAAAGCAACGGAACCATCATAGTATTTTAAAAATACTCTCAAACAAAAAGGAAGGGTGGTTATTGGATCATTTACTGATCTGGGTCTGATAGACCTAGTATATTTTCTATTTCTTTGATGAAAGGTAAAAATAAATTCCATAGTAGAGCCGTATGCAATACGCAAAAGATGCCCGTACGGTTGTTCAATTCTATCTTTGTTTGTTTTTTTTTTATTATTTTTATTTATCTCTCTCACCTTATCGTGTGAGATAAGGGTTTATTATGTTATATCATCAGGGTAATGATCCATCAACCCGCTAGTTCTTTTTATGAGGCACAAACGGGAGAATTTATCCTGGAAGCGGAAGAACTACTGAAACTGCGCGAAACTATCACAAGGGTTTATGTACAAAGAACAGGTAAACCTTTATGGCTTGTATCCGAAGACATGGAAAGGGATGTTTTTATGTCAGCAGCAGAAGCCCAAGCCCACGGAATTGTTGATCTTGTAGCGGTTGAATAAAAAATTAGCAGCAAGGATTCCTCGAAAATAAACAATTTGAGATTCCATTTTTTCTTCTTAATTTTATCTTCTTATCTTAATCTTCTTACCAGATTTAATAGAATAGTTAGAATATTTCTATTAATTAATCTATTTATTAATATAATAGAAGTACATCGGGTTAGGATTGATCTAAACCGGTTCATTATGTATACGATGTATACGACTCACCATGCCAACTATGAAACAACTTATTAGAAACACAAGACAGCCAATCCGAAATGTCACGAAATCCCCCGCTCTTCGGGGATGCCCTCAGCGCCGAGGAACGTGTACTAGGGTGTATGTGCGACTCGTTCATATCATAGACTAAGACAAAAGAAAGGAAGGAAACAAATTTTTGCAGTATCGATGATCGGTTAAGATAGTGTGAATGGAAGAACTCCATTCACACTATCTTAACTTAAAAAAAAAAAGAAATCTATTATATTAATAATATATATATTTCTATTGTGTATTAAATTTATGGTTTCGATTGGTGCAAAACCAATCACCTCAATTTGCAATTTAAGATGAGAAAGACTTCCCCATTGGTAGCAAATGGTTATCCATTAAGTGGGGAAAATCCTATTTCAATTAAAGAAAAATTTTGCCCTTAATTTTACAAGAACGGACTAAGAGGGTCAGCTACCCAGCTAATCTTCATACTTAAATACCGTTACTGTATAGCCAGATTTCGTTGTGAAAGACCATTACTAGATATTTCATGGGTAGAGCCAAAGAGTGTGAACTGTACAAGTTAACAATAACATTGATTAAATGAAGGAAGGGGCTCCGGTGTATAGAGAGGACCTCGCCGTTTAAAAAGTAATCATAGAAACGATGGAACCCGCCATTTTTTTATCTATTTCTATTTAATTTACTATGTTTTTTGATACCTAGTATCAATACAATTTCTTATTTCGAGGTTAAATGCTTAGAAAAAAAATAAAAAAATCGTGGTTGGGAAGGTTATAGTAGCAAAAGCCATTGGAATTTATATTTTATACATTGGAAGAATCCATTTTTGTTATTAATAGACTACGAAGGGGAAAAGAATAACTGAAAGAAAAAAATTCAAATAGTTATTCACCAAAGTCTCATTTATTCAATGACCAGAATTAAACGAGGATATATAGCTCGGAAACGAAGGACAAAAATTCGTTTATTTACATCAAGCTTTCGCGGGGCTCATTCAAGACTTACTCGAACTATTACTCAACAGAAAATAAAAGCTTTGGTTTCGGCTCATCGGGATAGAGATAGGAAAAAAAGGGATTTTCGTGGTTTGTGGATCAGTCGAATAAATGGAGTAATTGGCGAGAATAAAAAAATATACTATATTTACAGCAATTTTATGCATAATCTGTACAAGAGGCAATTGCTTCTTAATCGTAAAATAGTTGCACAAATAGCTATATTAAAAGGGAATTGTCTTTTTTTGATTGCCAACGAGATCATAAAAACAAAAATTCCCCGGAGCCTGAACTCCGGGAAGGTAGTAGAATAGAGATTTGTATGATAAAATAGAATTAATATGATAGATAAAGTCATCAAAATGAACAACCACGCTCAATAAAAAAAGATTTATCCTTCTTTTCTTCACCTATTCTCTTTTTTCTTACAACACAACAACCAAAATTGGATTGTCGTAGTTTTCGAACAAAACATCAATCCACATTTGATTGGAGTTTCGATTCAAATTAGAATTCAATTGAAGAGTAACTCTATTTTTTTTTTTTTTTAAGAACAGTAGTAGTAGTTCTAGCAGTCGACTCGCTTTTTTCAAATTGTTTTTCATTATTAAGAAAAGGTAACGAAGATAAAATACGAGCTTGTTTTATAGCAATCGTAATTAATCGTTGTTGTTTTAAGGTCAATCTATTCACACGTCTAGATAATATTTTTCCCTGTTCACTAATAAATCGACTAATTAAACTCATGTTTTTATAATCAATTCGATCCCCCGATTGGATCGGGGGCAAACGCCTACGAAAAGATCGCTTGGATTTAAGAAAGAGTCGCTTAGATTTATCCATGGTTTGTTTATTCCTATCCCGAAAATCACATTTCTTAAAAAAAGGATTTGTTTTATTTCTTATTCTTACTTTCTTATATATATAGATTTAATATATGTTGTTATATAATGAAATATATGTTATATAATGTTATATGTATATAATTTCTTTTATATAATATATATGAAAAATAGATCATTTTTCATGTTCCTTGGAAGACTAAGACACAAGCGATCAATTTTCTCTATTTCTTTATCTCTGCGTGAATCATATGTTTGCAACAACAGGGACAGAATTTTCTCAATTCCAATCGACTAGGCGTATTGTGTCGATTTTTTTTAGTAATATATCTGGAAATACCCGTTGATTCTTTATTAACATTCTTTTTATCACAACCGGTACATTCCAAAATAACATTTATTCGGATATCTTTACCCTTGGCCATGAACCTCCTTTGGGTTTTTGATTCACTTAACTCTTCTATTTTCGGATTAGAAGCGAAGAAGAAAGGAAAAAAAAAGTAGAAGTTGATAATTCGAAATCAAATTATGAAAGATTTCGTTCCAATTAATTTAATAATGAATTTAATATAGTACAGTAATAATTAAGTAATACAAAGATTTCGAACTATATTTCGAATCGAAGCGCAGTACAGTATTTCAGTTTTCATTTAAGTATCTTGTATGATATTGTTGTCCCCGCCTTAGCATTCCATTTCCATTTCTGGTCTCACTCTATTATTAATAGAATTATTAATAGAAATGGAATTGAATTCAAAATTCAATTCCATTCAAGCCTGGGTCAGATTCCGAGTTTCACTGAAGCTGAATCCACCTTTATTCTTTCTCTTTTCTAACTTATTTATTCTAATTCTCAAACTAAAAAAAAAAAAAAGAAATAAAAAAAGAGGAGATTAATCACCGATATTTGATTGGATCTCTAATCTTCTTCACCCCTTACCGTGCCAATAACTAGAATGAAAAAAAGGGGAATATCAATGCGTCCGGGAATAAACGATTGATCTCTATCAAGAGACCCGCTAAAGCCCCAAACCATAGAGTACTTACCACTGGTGCCACGGAAAGATATGTTTTTAGATCTCGCATTTTAAATCCTCCTTCTTTTTATTCTTTATTCTTTATTGTAATTTGTAATATATAATTACATATAGGAATATGATCAGATCGTTATTTAGTTAATAACCACTTGTATTTGTCGGCAGAAGTCCTAATTCAAATTGAAATGTACAACGATTCATTAGATATTTTTTTTAACTAAAAAAAGAGGTCTATTTCTGCCTGAGAATTCCCTAAAAATCATTTTACTTAGGGGAATTTCCTATTTTTTTTATCTCATAACATAATAAGTCTTTTATTATTATAATTTTTCTTATTATAAGAAAATTCTTATTCTTAATTCTATTACTATTTATATATATTCTATATAATAATAGTAATTATAGAATTTAATTATAGAATTAGATATATAGATATAATTCTATATCTATAATAGAATATTCTTTTTTTTATAGATTCTTTTTTTTTTATTTAATTATTTAATTCTATTAATTAATTCTATATTTTTATTATTAATATTAATATAATATATTTGATTATTAATAGAATATATTATTCTATATTTCTATATTATTAATATAATATTTAATATAATATTAATATAATAATAGTTAATTATATTCTATTATTATATTATGATATTATATTAATATCAAAAATATTTTGAATTATTCTATTTTTTCTATTTTTATTTTAAATATTAATATTCTTATTTTATTAAATATTAATATTCTTATTTTATTATTATTAATTAAATATTCTTATTCTTATTTTATTAATTAAAATAAATTAATTAAAATCAAAATAAAATATTATTATTTTATTTTTCTATAGATAGCTATAGAATATTTTGATTTTTCATAATATTTTGATTTTTCATACTCTATTCTATATTATAGGATATGAAACTAAAAAGAAAGATAAAAATGGCAGGATAATTGATATATATATATATCAACGGAGAAAAAAATGTGGAAAACAAGACAAAGATTCTTTACAATGACACTGGAAACCAATGGAAAGGGGTGTAGCGCAGCTTGGTAGCGCGTTTGTTTTGGGTACAAAATGTCACGGGTTCAAATCCTGTCATCCCTATCCCTAACTATTACTTATCGTATGAGCAGTAACAAGGGATCAATTGAGACCGATTCAAATTGGACATACATACTCAATATCAATATATATATCAATATATTGATATAGTATATACATGCAAGATGTATTGGGGTTACATAACATTTTTTATGATAATAAAGCGCTCTTAGTTCAGTTCGGTAGAACGCGGGTCTCCAAAACCCGATGTCGTAGGTTCAAATCCTACAGAGCGTGATTCCATTCTTGTTAGATTGAGAATTACACTGAAATAATGGAACAGCAGTCTAAAGTCTGCATTTGACCCCCTGCGGATTATATTAGGATTAAAACAAATAAATAGGAGGTCAAGAAATAAAAGAGATGTTAATTAGTTAATTAATCAAAGGTCCAACTGATCACCACGTCGATATTGTAAATATGCAGTTACAAATAATCCAGCCAAAGTAATAGGAATTAGACCTAATACGATTCCAAATAGAAAAACTTCAATCATTTTTATTTTTTTTTAAAGGGAAAGGGGGAGGTAATATTTATCCTTAAATATGAATCTGTATTGACCATGAATCTCAATGCCCAAGAATTTGAAATTGAGACAGTAAAGAACTATAGAATATCTGGAATATCACAAAAATTCCAATTCATTTCAAAATTTCAAATCAAATAAGTCGTATCTTACTCAGACCGATAAACAGAGCTGAGGTTATAG